GCCTATTTTGCTTCAATCTATCCTATCAAAAAAAAAATTGAAGATTTAGTTACGATTAGAAATAGACTTTTCTATCTTTATCCATGGATCCTTTACTCATACTTATTCAATTGGAAGTATTGATCCAATAAAAAAAAAATTATGTTTCGTAATTTCATAATCCAATTTTTCAATTTATAATTGACCTTTGGAAACAAATCACGAGAATGTATATTATTCCTCAAATATTTTATTGAGAGATAAAGGATTAAATCCTTTTAAGAAAAAAAGTTTTTAATCGGAATATGAATCAAACCGAAAGACCCCTTAACTACTGACGGGGTTAATAGAACGAATCACACTTTTACCACTAAACTATACCCGCTACAATGTGATTATTGTATATAAATGGACTCCTTGTCGAACAAGGGATTCTCTGGCGTCCTCAAGATAGGATGAGAAAAAATCCTGAAAATGAGAGCGTTGCCGTCTTTCGTTAGAATACTTGATCAAATTAGAAAGAGGGATACTTATTCGTTTTTTTCTTTTTATTATTTAGCCAAATTCTTTTGGCTATTTAGTAATATAATAAATCAAAATAATGAAGAAGTAAGAAAAGAAAGAATAGAAATGTCTTTTTGGTTATATATTATATCATAGGAACAGAAAGAGTCCTTTTCTGCTTCGGATTATTTACTTTGATTTCAAAAAATACCAAGATTTTTTTGCTACAGCAAGCAAAGGAGATTGCGGAATTATAGGAATCATAGATAATCATAGATAAAAAAAAAAAAATGGATTGGATTTGAAAAAAAAAAAGGAGCCCGGCCGGGTCGGGCTGACCAAGCCAAGCCGTGGAAATTCAAACTCAAAAAAGCCCCCCTTTTTTTTTTAATATCAAAAAAATATATTTCTATAAAAAAAATGGAATGAAATTGTTGATAAAAGTGGTATCTATATAATAATCTATTTATTTTAATTTCTATTTCAAATAGATTATATAAAATCTATATTATATATATAATAAGAACAGAAAGAATAAAATAAAATGAAAGAAGAGCCCTTTTTTCAAGTATTATCATTCTTTTTTGTGAACTGTAACATAGTAATTATCTTTTTTCAATTTCAATTAGGAGAGATGGCTGAGTGGACTAAAGCGTCGGATTGCTAATCCGTTGTGCGAGTTATTCGTACCGAGGGTTCGAATCCCTCTCTTTCCGTTTCGATTTTTGACAGTCGAATCGATCAATCAAATCCTAATATATATCATTTAATGAAGCACGGAACCTCACTTTATTTGCTTTATTCTTCGCGCCCGGGATTACGTCCTGGATCATTAGATAGGAATCCGAAGATGAAGAGCGAAACAAAGAATATTACTACGGTGTAAACAAAGAGTTTGAGAGTAAGCATTACACAATCTCCAAGATCCTTTTTTTTTTTTCAAAAAAAAAAAAAGAGAGAGAATAGATTCCCTGTTTTTAGACCACATATCCTATCTCGTTGACCTTGACACCAAGAAATGAAGCGGTTTCTTTCTAGAAATTGTAGAAATATAAAAGAGAGTTTCAAAAATTTATTTGCAATAAGAATTGAGTCTTTCATTACAAAAAAATTTCTTTCATAGTTAGTGTTGGACTCCAAGTCTAAGTAGTCTTTTCGATTAAAAACGGGTCGGAATGAGGAAATGGGGTAACCCAGATTTATCACGGCTATCAAAAAATTTCAAAGTTTGAATTGAGCGTTCCTTCATACTGTAAGACCTATACTTATCTGATTTTATCAATTGTTAGAATTTTTTTCTCGAATAAATCATGAATTTTTCTAGGACAGTATTAAGGATCTCATCGAAAACTTACAGCGGCTTGCCAAACAAAGGCTAAGAGAAAAAAGAAAAGAGGTATTACTGGCATAACATCGACGATTGGATTCAAAAAAGCATAGGCTTCGGGCAATTTGGCGAATAAAAAACTACCCAAAAACGGCATATAATTACAACAAATATTGATCGAATTAAAGATATTAAGCATAACAATTTTTTTTTTCTTGGATATTATTTTGATTAAGTTATTAATATATTTTGAGATAAGGAAAAAATAAAGAAAGGAAAATAAGTCTGATTAAAAAAAACATATTTTTTTGAACTCATCCAATCAAAAAAGCCCTTCTATTTTTATTTTAGAAGAGAATTGAAGAAATGAGACTTTCATACAATATAATATCTTAATTGAATTCTATATAATGATCAATAAATTTGGTTGAATTCTATATCTAGACGTGTCAAAATCCTAACAATAAACTAATCTATTTCATACATTTTAGGAACTGGAATTGACGAAAAAGGAATACCCATATTACTCTTTAGTAGTTTCAAATAGAAATCAAAATGGGGCGTGGCCAAGTGGTAAGGCAACGGGTTTTGATCCCGCTATTCGAAGGTTCGAATCCTTCCGTCCCAGAGTATACTTGTTTTCTATATCAGAATAAAGATAAAAGAAAAAAAGTGGTCTTAACTACTTTTTAAGATAAGAATTAAGATAAGAACAATAAGAGTCAAATATCGGGCATTCTTTTATGATTCATCATTCCCATAAAATTCAATTGGGAGAGTAGATAGGGGTTAATCAGTAATGTAAGATATCAATTTGAATATCTGTCAATGCCCAGTCCAAATCTTATTAATAAAAAATAAAATTAGATACGAAAAGATGTTTTTTTTCTTTGAACCTCTTAGGTTATTTGGTGTTTGGTTCTAATGAATAATTCTAATTCCATTAACAATTGACGCGGGTGTGATTCATAAATTATAGATATGAAACTAAACAGAAACTAAATATTTAACATAAAATATCCATAATTTCTTCTGGATACGGAAATTTCTTATACTTTGTCATTCTTTTATTCTATTTCAGAATAAAATAAAAGAAAAACCGTGAAATTCAACTTTCTCCTTCATCAGTCTTTTTTATCCAATTCAATCTAAAAAAATTGGATTTATTTTTCCATCTAACTATCCCGTTTAAACCATCTATGGTTCAATTGGAATCTCAATATATATTATATGGATTTATCTCTCTTATGGTGATCAAATACAATTTATTGGTCAAACTTTATTCAAATAAAATAGGAAATTTTTTCAATTCAATATTTACATTGAATTTTTAGAAGCCTTTAGTGAGAACTTGAATTGAAAAAATTTGATATTGTCGAATCTATTCTATCGACTTATTTGAAGATGTAGCCAATGTAAGGCTGATTCAAAAAGATTCGTTTTTTTATTTGTTTGCTTTTTTTTTTAATTGAGAATATTCTTGGTATATTTTTATTTTTTATTACAAAAATAAAAATATATAAAAATAAAAATATATATATAAATATATTATATATATATATATATATATATATATATATATATATATATTGCATTCATACAAGAAAAATAGGGTTAATTTTAATTCTTACTGAGACTTTTTCTTCATGATAAATTACCTATTTATTTATTATTTTCATATTTGATTTTCATCTATTCATAATATATTCATATAGAAGAATAAAATAAGTTAGAAGAATAAAATAAGTCTCAAAGTATATTAGTAAGTATATTAGGAAGAACTATAGATTACTGCGTACTAAATGAACCGATGACTATTCATGATTCCGTAATTCAATCAATTACTTAGATACCTATTAAAAACTAAAAACTGGAGGAATCTTATGTTATGGTAAAACTTCGTTTGAAACGATGTGGTAGAAAGCAACGTGCGACTTGAAGGACATGATCGATTTGCTGTGGATATTAAAACCACCACCTTTTATTATCTAGAAATGAAGGTGCTCTTGGCTCGACATTCTTTATTATGTTCTATCAGAACCCGTGTTTTTGTTGGGTTGGAATATAAATAGTATAGGATAGGGTGGAGCTCGAGTAGAAAATATTTATTTTATTTTTAAAGGGAAAGGATCTAGGGTTAGTTAATGCAAATCAATAAGGTGGAACAACTTCGTAGATAAGTCTATTTTTTATATAGAAATAGAAAGGGTCTGATTCAAAGCATTTTCAAATCAGAAAAAAAAAGCAAACTAGTTTGAATTGGTAAAACTCATTCGATCAAAAGATTCTCATGCGGGAATACATTGTTAATATGATTCTTTGATAGAAAGAGATCACAAACACAAAAAAGAGAAAAAAAAAAAAAAGGGGCATGTTGCTGCCATTTTTTTAAATGATTAAAGATCTCCGAAGTAATGTCTAAACCCAATGATTCAAGTTAAAGATAAAGGATCCTGGAACAAGGAAATACCGTTTTCAATTGTCTCAATCACTAGATTGGAATAAAGAAAGAATCAAACTAGATTCTAAACAAGACAAACAAAAAAGGGGTTAGAGACCACTCAATAAAAAAAAAATAGCTAACTAAGGATTTTTGGAGCTATTTGAGAGTTATCCAACTTGAGTTATGAGAGTACAAATGTTTTTTGCTTTTTCGAAAAAATAAGAAGGAAAAAGAAAGAGTAAAAAGAAGGAGTTAAATGTCCCATGGATTTGCTGGATTATGGATCAATTTGACATTCTAATTTCATATATACATAGATCGAACTTCTAATAATTTTTTCTCGAGCCGTACGAGGAGAAAACTTCTTATACGTTTCTGGGGGGGGGGGTATTTATTATTCAATTCCATCTCTTCTATCCCAATGAGCCGTTTATCGAATCGTTGCAGTTGATGTTCGATCCCGAAGAGAAGGAAGAGATCTTCGAAAAGTGGGTTTTTATGATCCGATATATAATCAAACCCATTTGAATGTTCCTGCTATTTTATATTTCCTTGAAAGGGGCGCTCAACCTACAGGAACTGTTCATGATATTTTAAAGAAGGCGGGGGTTTACGGAACTAAAACTTAGTTTTAAGTTAACAAAATTTCATTCATTTTTAATGAATGAAATACAAAAAAGAGGGTGTGGATGACTCATATATAGCTTTGAATAAATTTTTCTTTATTATTTCCTCCCCCTCCTTTACTCTATTCATAGTTTTTTCTTAGTATTTTATTATTTCTTATAAGAAATAAAATACTAAGAAAAAAAAAAAATAATCAAAAAATTGAAATCCATTTTTGAATTTGATTCTTATAGTTTTTTTATATTCTTTTATAACCATTTATATTAAACATTCACAATCATATTGACAACAATGTATCAAACAAATATAATTCGATCGTAGATAAATAGATCCATTTCTATTGAGCCTTATCCATGCCCCAGAGATTGGGTTTTTACTTATGGATTCTTTGAATTTGTTGTGATACAAGAAATCATATTTTTTTGCGTGATAGAAGAAGTTTATTAATGAATAATAATGGTTAACACAAGAAGTGGTCTATCAATTTGCACTTTTTCTAGTTCTATTTTTTTATTTTATATGAAAATTTCTTGTATTTTTAGCGGATCTGAACGAATGCTTAGAATCGAGTAGAAATTTTCATTTTATTCAATTTCTTGCTAATTGAATGTTTTGATTGCATTATGAAATTCCAAATTTTTGATTCCGGTCATATCTCCACATTTTTTTTCTTTTGGGGGTTGCTAACTCAACGGTAGAGTACTCGGCTTTTAAGTGCGGCTAGCATCTTTTACACATTTGTATGAAGAAAGGGATTCGTCCATACCATCGGTAGAGTTTCTAAGACCGCGACTGATCCTGAAAGGAATACATGGAAAAAATAGCATGTCGTATCAATAAAGAATTTTAAGAATCTATTTTTTTTGTAACAAAAAAAAAAATGAATTTAATTTAAAGTTTGGTCGAGTGAATAAATGGATAGAGTCCTAGGGACCCAATTATGGGAAAACAAAAAGCAACGAACTTCTTTTCTTAATTTGAATGATTACCCGATCTAATTAACCGTTAAAACTAAATTAGTGCCTAATGGGGTAAAGATCTTTCTCATGAGTGGATTATTGGATTTTTTTTAAGTCCTAACTATTCTATTAGTTATTCCCTATTTATTATGGATTAAGCATGAATGTGTAAAAGAAGCAGTATATTGATAAAGAGAAGATCTTTTTTTTCCAAAATCAAAAGAGCGATAGCGATTAGGTTGAAAAAAAAAATAAAATAAAGGATTTCTAACCATCTTCTTATCCTAGAACAAACATACATTAATTAAATGGAAAAAGAGAGGCTAGAGAATCCGTTGACGAATCCACCTATCTTCGAGGTATCTATTATTGTTTATTCTTACTATGATAATACCTTGGTTTGACTCTATCGCACTATGTATCATTTGATAACCGATTAGATCCCCCACCCTTGCTTTGTTTGGTTCAAATCGAGTTTTAAATGGAGGAATTTCAACAACTATATTTAGAACTAAATGGATCTCGCCAATATGACTTCCTATACCCGCTTATTTTTCGGGAGTATATTTATGCGCTTGCTCATGATTATGTTTTCAATAGAAATAAATCATCAATTTTGTTGGAAAATGTGCGTTATGACAATAAATCCAGTTCACTAATTGTGAAACGTTTAATTACTCGAATGTATCAAGAGAATCTTTTGTTTATTTCTGCTAATGATTCGAAACAAAATCAATTTTTTGGGCACAATAACAACAATAATTTGTATTCTCAAATAATATCGGCAGGATTTGCAGTCATTGTGGAAATTCCATTTTCCCTACGATTAGTATCTTATTTACAAGCGAAAGAAGTAGCAAAATCTCATAATTTAAAATCAATTTATTCAATATTTCCTTTTTTAGAGGACAAATTATCACATTTAAATTCTGTGTTAGATGTAGTAATACCTCACCCCATCCATCTTGAAATCTTGGTTCAAGCCCTTCGCTACTGGTTAAAAGATGGCTCTTTTTTGCATTTATTACGGTTTTTTTTCTACGAGTATTTTAATTTGAAGAGTCTTAGTACTTCACAGAAATCAATTTCTATTTTTAATCCAAGATTATTCTTCTTCCTATATAATTCTCATATATGTGAATGCGAATTCATTTTCCTTTTTCTTCGTAATCAGTCCTATCATTTACGATCAATATCTTATGCAATCTTTCTTGAACGAATCTATTTCTATGGAAAAATCGAACATCTTGTAGAAGTTTTTTCTAATGATTTTCAGAACAACCTATGCTTGTTCAAGGATCCCTTCATACATTTTGTTAGATATCAAGGAAAATATATTCTCGCTTCAAAAGATACACCTCTTCTGATGAATAAGTGGAAATATTACTTTATCGATTTATGGCAATCTCATTTTTACGTATGGTCTCAATCAGGAAGGGTCCGTATAAAGCAATTATGCAAATATTCTCTTGACTTTCTAGATTATCTTTCAAATGTGCAATTAAATCCTTCCGTGGTACGGAGTCAAATGCTAGAAAACTTATTTCTAATAGATAATACTATCAAGAAGTTGGATACAAAAATTCCAATTATTTCTCTGATTGGATCATTGTCGAAAGCAAATTTTTGTAACGCATCGGGTCATCCCATTAGTAAGCCAA